ATGACTTAAAGTATGTCACGCACAGTGCATATATGTATTTACACCATACATATATATTAAACATTTATAATAATGTTCCAGTACATTAATGTACTACAACCATATGTAGTATTAAACCATTCAGGTAGTACTAATTAACTAAGGGTTACATAAACCATAACAACCTTTAAATACATACTTAACAAAGAGGACTAAGCGAGATTTAAGACCTACCACAAAATCCAACTACTAATATATACCAAGTATCCAACATCTCATCAAACTCAAAAGCTTAATGTAGTAAGAGACCACCAACCAGTCCATATCTTAATGCCAACGGGTATTGAAGGTGAGGGACAATAATAGTGGGGGTTTCACTTAGTGCACTATTCCTGGCATTTGGTTCCTACTTCAGGGCCATAACTTGGTAACATTCCCCATTCTTTCCTCGACGCTTGCATAAGTTAATGGTGGAGTACATAATACTCGTTACCCACCATGGCCGAGCATTCTCTCCAGAGAGGCATTGGTTCTCTTTTTCTGTTTTCCTTTCAATTGGCATCCCAGAGTGAACACTAAACCGTTCTGATAAGGTTGAACATTTCCTCGCATGAGTAAATGGTATCCATGGTGTTTATCCTTCACACAAGAACCACATTAGTTAATATCAAGAGCATAATGATAATATTACTCCTAGAATATCTAAGATGCCCCCTCTCGGCTTCCGCGCGTTAAACCCCCCTACCCCCCAAAACTCGTGATATAGTAAACACTCCTGTAAACCCCCCGTAAACAGGAAAATCTCGAGTGGGGTATTTTATGGCCCAAAACGTATCTATTTACATTATTGTAAATATTACGCACGCTAGCGTAGCTTAACTAAAGCATAACACTGAAGATGTTAAGATGGGCCCTAGAAAGCCCCGCAGGCACAAAGGCTTGGTCCTGACTTTACTGTCAACTTTAGCTAGACTTACACATGCAAGTATCCGCGACCCTGTGAGAATGCCCCACAGTTTTCCGCCCGAAAACAAGGAGCTGGTATCAGGCACACCCATTAAAGCCCATGACGCCTTGCTTAGCCACACCCTCAAGGGAACTCAGCAGTGATAAACCTTAAGCTATAAGTGCAAACTTGACTTAGTAAAGTAAGAGGCCGGTAAAACTCGTGCCAGCCACCGCGGTTATACGAGAGGCCCAAGTTGACAGACACCGGCGTAAAGCGTGGTTAAGGAAAACTAAAACTAAAGCCGAACACCTTCAGGGCAGTTATACGCATCCGAAGGCACGAAGCCCCACCACGAAAGTGGCTTTATGACCCCTGACCCCACGAAAGCTATGACACAAACTGGGATTAGATACCCCACTATGCCTAGCCGTAAACATTGATAGAATTCTACACCCTCTATCCGCCTGGGTACTACGAGCATTAGCTTGAAACCCAAAGGACTTGGCGGTACTTTAGATCCCCCTAGAGGAGCCTGTTCTATAACCGATGACCCCCGTTCAACCTCACCCTCCCTTGTTTCTCCCGCCTATATACCGCCGTCGTCAGCTTACCCTGTGAAGGTCTAATAGTAAGCAAAATTGGCACCGCCCAGAACGTCAGGTCGAGGTGTAGCGCATGAGAGGGGAAGAAATGGGCTACATTCGCTACTACTAGCGAATACGAACGATGCACTGAAAACGTTCATCTGAAGGAGGATTTAGCAGTAAGTGGAAAATAGAGTGTTCCGCTGAAATCGGCTCTGAAGTGCGTACACACCGCCCGTCACTCTCCCCAAGCTTATCATTACACATATATAAAACGCTCTAACTGCGAAGGGGAGGCAAGTCGTAACATGGTAAGTGTACCGGAAGGTGCACTTGGAAAAATCAGAGTATAGCTAAAATAGCATAGCATTTCCCTTACACTGAAAAGTCATCCGTGCAAATCGGATTACCCTGATGCCGACCAGCTAGCCCACCCTAACAAAAACAACAACCCAATATAAATAACCCCAAACACACAAACTACTCCTATAAACAAACCATTTTTCCCCCTTAGTATGGGCGACAGAAAAGGAACTATTGGAGCGATAGAGAAAGTACCGCAAGGGAACGCTGAAAGAGAAGTGAAACAACCCAGTAAAGCCTAAAAAAGCAGAGATTCTACCTCGTACCTTTTGCATCATGATTTAGCCAGTAATACCCAAGCAAAGAGAACTTTAGTTTGGGCCCCCGAAACTAGGTGAGCTACTCCAAGACAGCCTATTAATAGGGCAAACCCGTCTCTGTGGCAAAAGAGTGGGAAGAGCTTTGAGTAGAGGTGACAGACCTACCGAACCTAGTTATAGCTGGTTGCCTGAGAATTGGATAGGAGTTCAGCCTCCAGACTTCTCCATTCGCCATGGTCTTACCCCTACCGATACCCCAAAGAAGTCTAGAGAGTTAATCAAAGGGGGTACAGCCCCTTTGAGACAAGATACAACTTTCCCAGGAGGGTAAAGATCATATTTACCCAAGGTAACAATGCCCAGGTGGGCCTAAAAGCAGCCATCCTAATAGAAAGCGTTAAAGCTCAAGCATTACACCTCCCCACATATTTAGATAACCATATCCCAACCCCCTAATACTATCAGGCCATCTCATGCATACATGAGAGTGCACATGCTAATATGAGTAATAAGAGAGCCCCGCCTCTCTCCTTGCACACGTGTAAATCGGAACGAACCCCCACCGAAACTTAACGGCCCCAAACGAAGAGGGTAATGAACAATAAGTAAGCAACCAGAAAATCATCCAATAAACAACCGTTAACCCCACACTGGTGTGCCTTTAAGGAAAGACTAAAAGAAAAAGAAGGAACTCGGCAAACACATCAAGCCTCGCCTGTTTACCAAAAACATCGCCTCTTGCAAAATCAAAGAATAAGAGGTCCAGCCTGCCCTGTGACTATATGTTTAACGGCCGCGGTATTTTAACCGTGCGAAGGTAGCGCAATCACTTGTCTTTTAAATGGAGACCTGTATGAATGGCATTACGAGGGCTTAACTGTCTCCTTTTTCAAGTCAGTGAAATTGATCTCCCCGTGCAGAAGCGGGGATACACCCATAAGACGAGAAGACCCTATGGAGCTTTAGACACCAAGGCATATCATGTTAAACACCCCTAAACAAAGGGCTAAACCAAATGAATCATGCCCCCATGTCTTTGGTTGGGGCGACCGCGGGGAAATAAAAAACCCCCACGTGGAATGGGAGTACTACCTCCTACAACCAAGAGCTGCAGCTCTAATGAACAGAATTTCTGACCAATAAGATCCGGCAATGCCGATCAACGGACCGAGTTACCCTAGGGATAACAGCGCAATCCCCTTTTAGAGCCCATATCGACAAGGGGGTTTACGACCTCGATGTTGGATCAGGACATCCTAATGGTGCAGCCGCTGTTAAGGGTTCGTTTGTTCAACGATTAAAGTCCTACGTGATCTGAGTTCAGACCGGAGTAATCCAGGTCAGTTTCTATCTATGATATGTTCTTTTCTAGTACGAAAGGACCGAAAAGAAGAGGCCAATGCTAAAGGCACGCCTCACCCCTCCTATTGAAAACAACTAAAATAGGCAAAAGGGCATACCCCCTTACGCCCAAGATAATGGCATGTTGGGGTGGCAGAGCCCGGTTATTGCAAAAGACCTAAGCCCTTTTCACAGAGGTTCAAGTCCTCTCCCCAACTATGATTACCGCCCTAATAACTCACATCCTTAACCCCCTAGCCTTCATCGTACCCGTCCTTCTCGCCGTAGCTTTCCTCACCCTTATCGAACGAAAGGTTCTGGGCTACATGCAATTACGAAAAGGCCCTAACATTGTTGGACCCTACGGCCTCCTCCAACCAATTGCAGACGGGGTGAAACTATTCATTAAAGAGCCTGTCCGACCCTCAACCTCTTCTCCTGTACTATTCCTCCTGGCCCCTATACTTGCCTTAACACTAGCTCTAACCCTTTGAGCCCCTATGCCCCTGCCATACCCCGTAACCGACCTTAACCTAGGGATCCTCTTTATTCTTGCCCTATCAAGCCTAGCCGTCTACTCAATTCTAGGCTCAGGCTGAGCATCCAATTCTAAATACGCCCTCATTGGAGCTTTACGAGCGGTAGCCCAAACCATTTCTTACGAAGTCAGCCTGGGACTTATTCTCCTGAACGCTATCATCTTTACAGGTGGCTTTACACTACAAACTTTTAACATTGCCCAAGAAGCAATCTGACTAATTGTCCCTGCCTGACCACTAGCAGCAATGTGATACATTTCAACCCTGGCAGAAACAAACCGGGCACCTTTTGACCTTACGGAGGGGGAATCGGAATTAGTATCCGGCTTCAACGTTGAGTACGCAGGCGGTCCTTTCGCCCTATTCTTCTTAGCGGAGTACGCAAACATCCTACTCATAAATACGCTTTCCGCCACACTGTTCCTAGGAGCATCCCACATCCCCACAATTCCCGAACTGACCGCCACTAATTTAATGATCAAAGCAGCCCTCCTCTCAATGGTCTTCCTATGAGTACGAGCCTCTTACCCCCGATTCCGTTATGATCAGCTGATGCACCTTATCTGAAAAAACTTCCTTCCCCTTACACTTGCCCTAGTCATCTGACACCTAGCCCTCCCTATCGCATTTGCAGGTCTGCCCCCTCAGCTGTAACACCGGAGTCGTGCCTGAAGCCTAAGGGCCACTTTGATAGAGTGAACTATGGGGGTTAAAGTCCCCCCGACTCCTTAGAAAGAAGGGGTTCGAACCCTACCTAAAGAGATCAAAACTCTTTGTGCTTCCACTACACCACTTCCTAGTAAAATCAGCTAATTAAGCTTTTGGGCCCATACCCCAAACATGTTGGTTAAAATCCTTCTTTTACTAATGAACCCGTACATCTTAGCCACCCTCCTGTTCGGCCTAGGCCTGGGGACCACTATCACATTTGCAAGCTCACACTGACTTCTAGCTTGAATGGGGCTTGAAATAAATACTCTAGCCATCATTCCACTAATAGCTCAAAACCATCACCCCCGAGCAGTCGAAGCAACTACCAAATATTTCCTTACCCAAGCTACTGCAGCTGCCATACTGCTGTTCGCCAGCACTACTAATGCCTGACTAACGGGACAATGAAGCATTGAACAAATAACACATCCCGTTCCCACCACTATAATTATCCTCGCACTGGCACTAAAAATTGGGCTAGCCCCAGTGCACGCCTGATTACCAGAAGTTCTTCAAGGACTAGACCTAACAACGGGACTAATCCTCTCTACCTGGCAAAAACTCGCCCCATTTGCCCTGATCCTTCAAATCCACCCCACCAACCCGACAATCTTGATTGCACTTGGAGTGGCCTCCACCTTAGTCGGCGGATGAGGGGGACTAAATCAAACCCAGCTACGAAAAATTCTAGCTTACTCATCAATTGCCCACCTTGGCTGAATGATCCTTATCCTACAATTCTCCCCATCCCTTACCTTCTTAACCCTCCTGACGTACTTCGTAATGACATTCTCAACCTTCCTAGTATTCAAACTAAATAAAGCAACAAACATTAACACCCTAGCCACTTCCTGAGCAAAAACCCCAGCACTCACAGCTCTCGCTCCCTTAGTATTACTATCACTAGGGGGACTCCCACCACTTACTGGCTTTATACCAAAATGACTCATCCTACAAGAACTGTCAAAACAAGACCTTGCCCCTGTAGCGACCCTAGCCGCCCTAAGCGCACTGCTCAGCCTCTACTTCTACCTACGGCTATCCTACGCAATAACTCTTACTATATCGCCTAATAACTTGACTGGAACAGCCGCATGACGTCTGCCCTCCCTCCAACTTACCCTTCCCGTAGCTACATCTCTAGTAGCTACTCTTGCCCTCCTCCCCTTAACCCCTGCCGTAACAGCAATTCTCACCCTCTAAAGGGACTTAGGATAGCAATAGTCCAAGGGCCTTCAAAGTCCTAAGCGAGGGTGAAAATCCCCCAGCCCCTGATAAGACTTGCGGGACACTACCCCACATCTTCTGCATGCAAAACAGATACTTTAATTAAGCTAAAGCCTTCACTAGACGGGCAGGCCTCGATCCTACAAACTCTTAGTTAACAGCTAAGCGCCCAAACCAGCGAGCATCCGTCTACCTTTCCCCGCCTTTTCAAAAAAGGAAGGCGGGGAAAGCCCCGGCAGACGATTAGTCTGCTCCTTAAGATTTGCAATCTTACATGTCAATACACCTCAGGGCTTGGTAAGAAGAGGGCTCAAACCTCTGTATATGGGGCTACAATCCACCGCTTACTCAGCCATCCTACCTGTGGCAATCACACGCTGATTTTTCTCAACCAACCATAAAGACATCGGCACCCTTTATCTAGTATTCGGTGCATGAGCTGGTATAGTTGGCACAGCCTTAAGCTTGCTCATCCGAGCTGAACTAAGCCAACCAGGTGCCCTTCTTGGGGACGACCAGATCTACAATGTAATCGTTACGGCCCATGCCTTCGTAATGATTTTCTTTATAGTAATGCCAATTATGATTGGAGGGTTCGGAAACTGACTCATCCCTCTAATGATTGGAGCTCCAGACATGGCATTCCCACGAATGAACAACATGAGCTTCTGACTTCTTCCTCCTTCTTTCCTTCTGCTATTAGCTTCTTCAGGAGTTGAAGCTGGTGCCGGAACCGGTTGAACAGTTTACCCGCCCCTTGCTGGTAACCTAGCCCACGCCGGGGCATCTGTTGACTTAACCATTTTCTCCCTCCACCTAGCAGGTGTGTCCTCAATTCTTGGGGCTATCAATTTCATTACAACAATTATTAATATGAAACCTGCCGCTATTTCCCAATACCAAACTCCCCTGTTTGTATGAGCCGTTCTAATTACAGCTGTCCTTCTCCTTCTATCACTCCCAGTTCTTGCCGCTGGCATTACAATGCTCCTAACAGACCGAAACCTAAATACAACCTTCTTCGATCCTGCAGGAGGGGGAGACCCAATTCTTTACCAACACCTATTCTGATTCTTCGGTCATCCAGAAGTCTACATTTTAATTCTGCCAGGCTTCGGAATGATTTCCCATATCGTTGCCTACTATGCCGGTAAAAAAGAACCTTTCGGCTACATGGGTATGGTATGAGCCATGATGGCCATCGGCCTACTAGGGTTCATCGTATGAGCCCACCACATGTTCACAGTAGGAATGGACGTAGACACACGGGCCTACTTCACATCCGCAACAATGATTATCGCAATTCCAACGGGTGTAAAAGTATTCAGCTGACTAGCAACTCTTCACGGAGGGGCTGTCAAATGAGAAACCCCCCTTCTATGAGCCATCGGTTTCATCTTCCTATTTACAGTAGGAGGTCTAACAGGAATCGTCCTAGCCAATTCATCTCTAGATATTGTTCTCCACGACACTTACTACGTCGTAGCGCACTTCCACTACGTCCTATCTATGGGTGCTGTCTTCGCCATCGTTGCTGCCTTCGTACACTGATTCCCACTATTTACAGGATACACCCTACACAGCACATGAACTAAAATCCACTTCGGAGTGATGTTTGTTGGGGTCAACCTAACATTCTTCCCCCAACACTTCCTAGGACTAGCAGGAATGCCTCGACGGTACTCAGACTACCCAGATGCCTACACCCTTTGAAACACAATTTCCTCTATTGGATCCCTAATCTCCCTTGTAGCAGTAATTATGTTCCTATTTATTATTTGAGAAGCATTCGCTGCCAAACGTGAAGTAATGTCAGTTGAACTAACTGCAACCAATGTAGAATGACTACACGGCTGCCCTCCTCCTTACCACACATTCGAAGAACCGGCATTCGTACTAGTCCAATCAGACTAACGAGAAAGGGAGGAGTCGAACCCCCATATGTTGGTTTCAAGCCAGCCACATCACCGCTCTGTCACTTTCTTTATAAGATACTAGTAAAACTAGCTATTACACTGCCTTGTCGAGGCAGAATTGTGGGTTAAACCCCCGCGTATCTTGCACAAATAATGGCACATCCCTCCCAGCTAGGATTCCAAGATGCAGCTTCACCTGTCATAGAAGAACTTCTTCACTTTCATGACCACGCCCTGATAATCGTCTTTCTGATCAGCACGCTGGTACTTTACATTATTGTGGCGATAGTCTCAACCAAACTAACTAACAAATATATCCTAGATTCCCAAGAAATCGAAATTATCTGAACAATTCTCCCAGCTATTATCCTCATTCTCATTGCCCTTCCCTCCCTACGAATTCTCTACCTTATGGACGAAATTAACGATCCACACCTAACAATTAAAGCTGTAGGACACCAATGATACTGAAGCTACGAGTACACAGACTACGAGGACTTAGGCTTTGACTCCTACATGATTCCTACACAAGACCTAGCCCCTGGTCAATTCCGACTACTTGAAGCAGACCATCGAATGGTAATTCCGGTTGAATCCCCTATCCGAATCCTAATCTCCGCTGACGACGTTCTACACTCATGAGCAGTTCCCTCTCTTGGAGTAAAAATAGACGCAGTTCCTGGACGACTAAACCAAACAGCCTTCATCGCATCCCGACCAGGGGTCTTTTATGGCCAATGCTCTGAAATCTGCGGAGCTAACCACAGCTTTATACCTATTGTAGTAGAAGCAGTTCCTCTAGAGCACTTTGAAAACTGATCATCTCTAATACTTGAAGACGCCTCGCTAAGAAGCTAAACCGGGCACAGCATTAGCCTTTTAAGCTAAAGATTGGTGGCTCCCAACCACCCCTAGCGGCATGCCCCAACTCAATCCCGCACCCTGGCTTGCCATCCTAGTCTTCTCTTGATTAGTTTTCCTAATCGTCATCCCTCCAAAAGTTATAGCCCACTCCTTCCCAAACGAACCAACCCCTCAAAGCACAGAAAAACCTAAAGGGGAACCCTGAAACTGACCATGACACTAAGCTTCTTCGATCAATTTATGAGCCCCGTCTTCCTAGGCATCCCCCTTATGGCTCTGGCCTTAACTCTGCCCTGAATCCTATTCCCCACACCAACAACCCGTTGATTAAATAACCGACTGCTTACCCTGCAAAACTGATTCATCGGCCGATTTGCCCATGAACTTTTCATGCCCGTTAACCTACCCGGACACAAATGAGCCGTCCTACTTACTTCTTTAATACTTTTCCTAATTTCACTAAACATGTTAGGCCTTCTCCCCTACACCTTCACACCTACAACCCAACTGTCCCTTAACATGGGCCTTGCATTCCCCCTATGGCTCGCTACAGTCATCATTGGTATGCGAAATCAACCAACAGAGGCCTTAGGCCACCTTCTTCCCGAAGGAACCCCTACACTACTTATCCCTGTCCTAATTATCATCGAGACAATTAGCCTATTTATCCGACCTCTAGCACTGGGGGTACGACTAACCGCCAACCTCACAGCCGGCCATCTTCTAATCCAGCTAATTGCCACAGCCGCAACTGTTCTTCTCCCTCTAATGCCAACCGTAGCCATCCTAACAGCAACCATCCTGTTCCTTCTAACACTCCTTGAAGTTGCCGTAGCAATGATTCAGGCTTACGTATTTGTCCTACTTCTAAGCCTCTACCTACAAGAAAACGTCTAATGGCCCACCAAGCACACGCATACCACATAGTTGACCCCAGCCCCTGACCACTAACAGGTGCAGTAGCTGCCCTACTAATAACGTCAGGCCTCGCTATCTGATTTCACTTCCACTCTACAACGCTGATAACTGTAGGAATAGCCCTCCTACTCCTCACAATGTACCAATGATGACGAGACATTGTTCGAGAAGGTACCTACCAAGGACACCACACGCCTCCTGTCCAAAAAGGCCTTCGATACGGCATGATCCTCTTCATTACTTCTGAAGTCTTCTTCTTCCTAGGATTCTTCTGAGCCTTCTACCACTCAAGCCTTGCCCCTACCCCTGAACTAGGAGGTTGCTGACCACCTACAGGACTCACAACCCTAGACCCATTTGAAGTCCCCCTACTAAACACAGCAGTTCTTCTTGCCTCTGGTGTCACAGTTACCTGAGCTCACCACAGCATCATGGAAGGAAACCGAAAAGAAGCAATCCAATCATTAGCACTCACAATTCTGCTAGGCTTCTACTTCACCTTCCTCCAAGGTATGGAATACTACGAAGCTCCTTTCACAATTGCAGACGGAGTATATGGCTCAACGTTCTTCGTAGCCACAGGCTTCCACGGACTCCATGTCATTATCGGCTCCACATTCCTGGCTGTATGCTTGCTCCGCCAAATCCGTTACCACTTTACATCCGACCACCACTTCGGTTTCGAAGCAGCTGCCTGATACTGACACTTTGTAGACGTTGTCTGACTATTCCTATACGTATCCATCTACTGATGAGGATCTTAATCTTTCTAGTATCAACTCAGTATAAGTGACTTCCAATCACCTGGTCTTGGTTAAAATCCAAGGAAAGATAATGAGCCTAATCACAACAATTATTGCAATTGCTGCCGCACTCTCCACTATCCTAGCCTTAGTATCATTCTGGCTACCCCAAATAACCCCCGATCACGAGAAACTTTCCCCTTACGAATGCGGCTTTGACCCCCTAGGGTCAGCCCGCCTCCCCTTCTCACTCCGATTCTTCTTAGTCGCTATTCTCTTCTTACTATTCGACCTAGAAATCGCACTCCTACTACCTCTGCCCTGAGGAGACCAGTTACCCTCCCCACTATCCACCTTCCTCTGGGCCGCTACCGTTCTCGTTCTCTTAACACTGGGCCTAATCTACGAATGACTGCAAGGAGGCCTAGAATGAGCTGAGTAGGTGATTAGTCTAAGAAAAACACTTGATTTCGGCTCAAGAACTTGTGGTTAAAGTCCATAATCGCCTAATGACTCCCGTTCACTTCGCCTTTTCAACCACCTTCATGCTAGGCCTAACAGGCCTGGCATTCCACCGAACCCACCTCCTCTCGGCCCTTTTGTGTTTAGAGGCTATGATGCTCTCCCTTTTCATTGCCCTTTCAATCTGGACCCTACAACTAGACTCAACCAACTTCTCCGCATCTCCTATACTCTTGCTAGCCTTTTCAGCCTGTGAAGCAAGCGCAGGGCTAGCCCTCCTAGTAGCCACTTCCCGGACCCACGGAAGCGACCGACTACAAAGCCTTAACCTCTTACAATGCTAAAAATCCTTATCCCAACACTTATGCTTGTCCCGACAACATGGCTAACGCCTCCAAAATGGCTATGACCCACCACCCTCGGACACAGCCTGATTATTGCACTAGCCAGCCTTACCTGACTAGAAAGCCTATCAGAGACAGGTTGAACCTCCCTCAACCTCTACATGGCCACAGACTCCCTCTCAACACCCCTTCTCGTCCTCACCTGCTGACTCCTTCCACTAATAATCTTGGCCAGCCAAAACCACACGGCCCTCGAACCCATTAACCGTCAGCGAATATATATTACCCTTCTAACATCCCTCCAATTCTTCCTAATCCTGGCCTTCGGCGCAACCGAAATTATTATGTTCTACATCATATTTGAGGCCACCCTAATCCCGACCCTAGTGATTATCACCCGTTGAGGGAATCAAACAGAACGCCTGAACGCGGGGACCTATTTCCTATTTTACACACTAGCTGGTTCACTCCCCCTCCTAGTCGCCCTCCTACTACTCCAAAACAGTACAGGAACACTCTCTCTTTTAACACTTCAATACTCCGCTCCCCTACAACTAGTGTCCTTCGGGGATAAACTATGATGAGCAGGCTGCTTACTAGCTTTCCTAGTAAAAATGCCACTTTATGGGGTCCACCTCTGACTTCCCAAGGCCCACGTAGAGGCGCCCATCGCAGGATCAATAGTTCTTGCAGCCGTGCTCCTAAAACTTGGTGGTTACGGAATGATACGAATGATGATCATGCTAGAACCCCTTACTAAAGAACTCAGCTACCCCTTTATTGTCTTCGCCCTATGAGGCGTAATCATAACAGGTTCAATTTGTCTACGACAAACAGACCTAAAGTCTCTAATTGCCTACTCATCTGTCAGCCACATGGGCCTCGTAGCAGGGGGTATTTTAATCCAAACACCCTGAGGCTTCACAGGGGCCCTTATCCTTATGATCGCTCATGGCCTCACTTCATCCGCATTGTTCTGCTTAGCAAACACCAACTACGAACGAACCCACAGTCGAACAATGGTCCTAGCCCGAGGCCTACAAATAGTACTACCTTTAATGACAACGTGATGATTCATTGCCAGCCTTGCTAACCTAGCTCTGCCCCCTCTCCCTAACCTAATAGGAGAAATTATGATCCTCACCTCTCTCTTCAACTGATCCTACTGAACCCTGGCATTAACAGGAGCCGGAACCCTCATTACCGCTGGTTACTCACTCTATATATTTCTGATGACACAGCGAGGCCCACTCCCCGCACACATTATTGCCCTAGACCCCTCACACACCCGAGAACATCTCCTGATCGCCCTTCACCTCCTCCCCTTACTACTTCTGATCCTCAAACCCGAGCTAATTTGAGGTTGAACCGCCTGTAGATATAGTTTAACATAAAACATTGGACTGTGGCTCTAAAAACAGAGGTTAAAATCCTCTTATTTACCGAGAGAGACTCGCCAGTAACGAAAACTGCTAATTTTCGCGACCTTGGTTGGACCCCAAGGCTCACTCGAACAGCTTCTAAAGGATAACAGCTCATCCGCTGGTCTTAGGAACCAGAAACTCTTGGTGCAAATCCAAGTAGCAGCTATGCACCCCACCTCTCTAATAATAACCACAAGCCTAATCATCATCTTCTCACTGCTAGCCTACCCTGTCCTTACAACCCTCTCACCTCGCCCTCAGGCCCCCAACTGAGCCCTAACACAGGTCAAAACCGCAGTTAAACTAGCATTTTTTGTCAGCCTCCTCCCCCTTTTCCTATTCCTAAACGAAGGAGCAGAAACCATTATCACCAACTGAAACTGAATAAACACCCTGACCTTTGACATCAATATTAGCCTAAAATTCGACCATTACTCAATCATCTTCACCCCCATCGCACTATACGTAACATGATCAATTCTAGAATTTGCATCATGATATATGCACGCAGACCCATACATGAACCGATTCTTTAAGTACCTCCTAGTCTTCCTCATTGCCATGATTGTCCTGGTCACGGCAAATAACATGTTCCAAATCTTCATCGGATGGGAAGGCGTAGGGATTATGTCCTTCCTTCTCATCGGCTGATGGTACGGACGGGCCGATGCAAACACAGCTGCTCTTCAAGCAGTTGTATATAATCGAGTAGGTGACATTGGCCTTATTCTTGCCATAGCATGAATAGCAACCAACCTAAACTCGTGAGAAATACAACAAATATTCGCAACCGCCAAAAATTTCGACCTAACCCTGCCGCTCCTAGGACTGATCGTAGCCGCCACCGGCAAATCAGCCCAATTTGGCCTTCACCCGTGACTCCCCTCTGCCATGGAGGGCCCCACACCGGTCTCTGCCCTACTGCATTCTAGTACTATAGTTGTTGCAGGGATTTTCCTCCTTATCCGGATGAGCCCCCTAATAGAAAACAACCAAACAGCCTTAACCCTCTGCTTATGCTTGGGTGCCCTTACAACCCTCTTCACCGCCACCTGCGCCCTCACCCAAAATGACATCAAAAAAATTGTTGCATTCTCCACATCAAGCCAGCTAGGATTGATAATGGTCACAATTGGCCTCAACCAACCCCAACTAGCCTTCCTTCACATCTGCACCCATGCCTTCTTTAAAGCCATACTATTCCTATGCTCAGGATCCATTATCCACAGCCTCAATGACGAGCAGGACATCCGTAAAATAGGAGGCATGCACCACCTCACCCCCTTCACCTCTTCCTGCTTAACCCTCGGAAGCCTTGCCCTAACCGGCACCCCCTTCCTAGCCGGGTTCTTCTCAAAAGACGCAATCATCGAAGCACTAAACACATCACACCTTAACGCCTGGGCCCTCACACTCACCCTTATTGCCACCTCATTCACAGCCATTTATAGCCTTCGTGTCGTATTCTTTGTGTCCATAGGACACCCCCGATTTAACGCTCTCTCCCCTATCAACGAAAACAACCCAGCAGTAATTAACCCTATCAAACGATTAGCATGAGGAAGCATCGTCGCCGGCCTTCTTCTTACCTCTAACATTACCCCACTAAAAACCCCAGTCATGTCTATGCCTCCCCTCTTAAAACTGGCCGCCCTAATTGTAACCATTCTAGGCCTAATTATTGCCTTAGAACTAGCCTCCCTTACAAGCAAGCAATTCAAACCCACCCCTATCCTTACAACCCACCACTTCTCTAACATGTTAGGCTTTTTCCCACACATTATCCACCGCCTAACACCTAAACTTAATCTGGCCCTAGGCCAAGCCATTGCCAGCCAAATGATCGACCAAACCTGGCTAGAAAAATCAGGCCCTAAAGCCCTAGCCACATCAAACATCCCACTTATCACCACAACTAGCAACACCCAGCAAGGTATAATCAAAACCTACCTTGCCCTATTCCTCCTTACACTCACGCTAGCTACCCTTGTAATTTCCTACTAAACTGCTCGCACCGTCCCTCGGCTTAGGCCCCGCGTTAATTCCAACACCACAAAGAGTGTTAGAAGAAGCACCCATGCACTAATTACTAACATACCTCCCCCCAATGAGTACATTAATGCAACCCCTCCAACATCTCCCCGGAAGACAGAAAACTCTTCCATATCGTCCGCAGGCACTCAAGAAACCTCATACCAACCCCCTCAGAGAAGTGTGCAAGCCAAGATAACCCCCACCCCATAAATTACTATATATAGCACAACAGCTGGGCTGCCCCAAGTTTCAGGATAAGGCTCAGCAGCCAGAGCCGCTGAATAAGCAAACACAACTAACATCCCTCCCAGATAAATTAAAAACAGTACTAAAGATAAAAAGGAGCCACCGTGGCCGACTAATACTCCACACCCCATCCCCGCCACGACTACTAAACCTAAAGCAGCAAAATAAGGAGAGGGGTTAGAAGCAACCGCAACTAACCCTAACACTAAACCGAATAATAACAGACACATCATATAAGTCATAATTCCTGCCAGGATTTTAACCAGGACTAATGGCTTGAAAAACCACCGTTGTAATTCAACTACAAGAACCCTAATGGCAAGCCTACGAAAAACTCACCCACTACTAAAAATCGCTAACGACGCACTAGTCGACCTCCCCACCCCCTCCAATATTTCCGCATGATGAAACTTTGGCTCACTACTTGGTCTCTGCCTTATTTCCCAAATCCTTACAGGCCTATTCCTTGCAATGCACTACACCCCTGATGTCGAATCAGCCTTCGCCTCAGTCGCCCACATTTGCCGAGACGTAAACTTCGGCTGACTAATCCGAAACCTCCACGCCAACGGCGCTTCCTTCTTCTTCATCTGCATCTACTCACACATCGGACGAGGCCTTTACTACGGCTCTTACCTCTACAAAGAAACATGAAACATCGGTGTAGTCCTCCTTCTACTGGTCATGATAACTGCATTCGTCGGCTACGTACTCCCATGAGGACAAATGTCATTCTGAGGTGCCACCGTCATTACCAATCTTCTATCCGCAGTACCCTACGTAGGTACCACCCTCGTAGAATGAATCTGAGGGGGCTTCTCAGTAGACAACGCCACCCTTACCCGATTCTTCGCCTTCCACTTCCTATTCCCCTTCGTCATTGCAGCTATGACAATCCTACACCTCCTGTTCCTACACGAAACCGGATCTAACAACCCAATTGGATTAAACTCAAGTGCTGACAAAATCTCTTTCCACCCATATTTCTCCTACAAAGATCTCCTTGGCTTTGCAATCCTGCTAGTGGCACTAGCCTCCCTAGCGCTGTTCTCCCCCAACCTCTTAGGAGACCCGGATAATTTCACACCCGCCAATCCCATGGTTACACCACCCCACATCAAGCCTGAGTGATACTTCCTGTTCGCCTACGCAATTCTACGTTCAATTCCAAACAAACTAGGAGGAGTACTAGCCCTTCTTGCGTCCATCCTGGTCCTTATAGTAGTTCCATTCCTACACACCTCTAAACAACGAACACTAACATTCCGACCAGTCTCTCAATTCCTATTCTGAACCCTAATCGCAGATGTGGCAATCCTTACCTGAATCGGGGGCATGCCAGCAGAGCAACCCTTTATTATCATCGGTCAAGTAGCGTCCGTTCTCTACTTCTCACTATTCCTCATCTTCTTCCCAATTGCAGGCTGAGCAGAGAACAAAATCCTCGGATGATCCTGCATTAGTAGCTCAGCGCCAGAGCGCCGGTCTTGTAAACCGGACGTCGGAGGTTAAAATCCTCCCTTTTGCTCAAAGAAAGGAGATTTTAACTCCTACCCCTAACTCCCAAAGCTAGGATTCTAAACTAAACTATTCTTTG